AAATCCTTTCTTCTTCCAATTTTTCTATCTTCCCATTCATTCCCGGTGGAACCTTCTTCCCCTAATTCCTTCCATTCTGCCAATGAATGATCTGTAATAATTCGCAAATCCAGATCGGCTAATTGTTCTCTGATAGCACTCGCTCCAGTAGAGATTTCTCGATTTCGAAATGTATCGAAGCCTTGGGTAGTAAAAAAAAGTGGGATGCTGTATTTCCAGGATTGGATTTCATATTCGAATGAACCTCGTAATCGTAAGAAAGTGGGTTTTTTAGCAACGGGCCTAGCAAAAGAAAAATTGGGATAGGTTCCTATGAATTCCCCCCTTAAAAATCGGACGTGAAGGTTTCCTCTCATCCGGCTCAAGTAGTTACATCAAATAAAGAAAGGGGTTCTTTTTTCCAATTCCCATTTTGTTCTAGAAAGCCCCATAAAGATTTACTCCTTACTCAAGTTCACAGCGAGGACCAACCAATATCTCATTATTCATTCTTACTTTTACTTTATGAATTAGTTATTCAATTCAATTACGACAGAAAGGAAATGAGAAATTATTGAGTAGTCTACTTCCCTTCGAATGAGAAATTCCTTTTATTTAAATTTATTTTAATAATTCAAATAAAAATTCGAATATCTTCGAACTCACTCATCTCATAAGGGATTTACTTGTCTATGCATCGTTTCATTCGATCTTTTAGGTCCCTACTTCACCTCGATGGTTATGCTATGATATCCTTTGAAGCATATATGCGATGGATAAACTCCTGTAACCATGCCATATTTGTTTACTTGAATGGAATCTCTTTCGAAAACAAATGGAATGGCTAATTCCACGAAAGAAGTTTTTTTTTTTTTCACTTTTTTTTTTCACGAGGTATAACTAGCAATTCCTATTTATCTATTATGGAATCGACCATGGATCAATTCCCCTTTCTATTTGGAAGTATTTAATACACCCATAATTCTGAGCTTCATGTTCCTCCTCCAAAGAGACATGTCAGAGTCGGGGGCATCCCAATCGGATTGAATGGGGTGACAGTTTCTCATTCCGAATCTGTAAAATCAAGATTTCGATCAAATCACACATCGCAGTATACTAGGCCTTCTAATTCCTTAAGGGGTTTATCTAAAAAATTCGCGATATAACTGGGAAGACGTTTCAAATACCACACATGAGTCACTGGGCATGCCAGTTTGATGTATCCCATTTGATATCTTCGTACCTGAGAATCAACAAATTTGACTCCGCATTGTTCACAAAATTTTGGGTCTTCTTTTTCATCTCCGATCACTCGATAATTTCCACAAGCACAAATTCCACTTTTAATAGGTCCAAAGATTCTTTCACAAAACAATCCATCTTTTTCCGGTTTATTGGTTTTGTAATGAAAAGTATAGGGTTTTGTCACCTCTCCAACTATTTCTCCATTAGGTAGGATTTTGGTGGCCCACGTACTTATTTGTTGGGGAGAAACCGATCCAATTCGAAGTTGTTGATGTTTATACCGATCGATCATAGAAGAAAAATTCGGATTCATTCCGATCAAGCTTCCTTCCTATGAATCTGGAAGTTCATCTCAGATACAAGGAAATGATTCAGTTCCAGAGCCAAAGACCGTAGTTCTCGAACGAGTAATCGAAAAGATTCGGGAGCATCCTCCGGGTTAGGTATTGTTCCTCCAATAATCATAGTACCAAGTACTTCCTGGCGAGCTCTAATATGATCGGATTTATAAGTAAGCATCTCTTGTAAAATATGCGCAACACCAAATCCCTCTAGAGCCCAAACTTCCATTTCTCCTACTCGTTGTCCCCCTTGCTTGGCCCTCCCTCTAAGGGGTTGTTGTGTAACAAGTGCATAATGTCCACTGGAGCGCCCATGGATTTTATCATCAACTTGATGAATTAATTTCAGGATATAGGGTTTCCCTATTATAACAGGTTGTTCAAAAGGATCTCCTGTTCTTCCATCAAATATTCTGCTTTTTCCTGGATACTCGGGTTCAAAGACCCATGGATTTGCTGTTTGCTTGCTGGCTTCATATAATTCAGAAAACACTAATTTTCTCGAAGCTTCTTGCTCATATCTTTCATCAAAGGGTGCTATTCTATAATGTCTGTCCAGCAAGTTCCCCGCTAACCCGAGAGAGCATTCAAATATCTGTCCCACATTCATTCGCGAAGGTACTCCTAATGGGTTGAAGACCATATCCACTGGTGTTCCATCTTGCAAATAAGGCATATCTTGTCTAGGCAAAATTTTCGAAATGATACCTTTATTCCCATGCCTTCCAGCTACTTTATCACCTACTTTGATTTCACGTTTCTGTGAAATATATACACGAATAATTTCTGGATTATAACTGGACCTTTTTTTTTTCTGGATCCATCTCACATCAATAACCCGGCCCCTTCCCCCTATAGGTAATTTTAGACAAGTTTCCTTTGCAGTGGATACCTGAATACCAAGTATGGCTCGTAATAATCTATCTTCTGGAGCA